TTCATCTTTGGACCAAAAACAAGCAAGAGGTGGAATACCACAAATAGAAAGTGTACCTAATAAAAAAGTAGTTCTTGTAATTGGAACATATCTTTTTAAACCGCCCATCAGAATCATATTCTGACTTTTATCTGGTGAATATCCAACAACAGGTTCCATTGAATGGATAATGGCTCCGGATCCCAAAAATAATAAAGCTTTAGAATAGGCGTGAGTAAGCAAATGGAATAAAGCAGCTCGATAAGAACCTAGACCTAGAGCTAACATAATATAACCCAATTGAGACATTGTAGAATAGGCTAAACTTCTTTTTATATCTGTTTGAGCAAGAGCCAAGGTAGCTCCTAATAGTACTGTTATTACACCTATTAAAGAAATAATATTCATTATGTAAGGTATGGATATGAAAAGAGGAAGAAGTCGAGCTACAAGAAAAATTCCCGCTGCTACCATGGTAGCAGCGTGTATAAGAGCCGAGATAGGAGTAGGTCCTTCCATTGCATCAGGTAACCATACATGAAGGGGGAATTGCGCGGATTTAGCAACTGCACCGAGGAATAATAAAAAGGCACACAAAGTAGCAAATGAAGAACTGACCCCATTATTGTGTATCAAGTTATTAGTTATTTCGAACAAATCCCGAAATTCAAAACTACCAGTTATCCAATAAAAACCTAAGATTCCTAATAATAAACCAAAATCCCCTACACGATTAGTTACAAAAGCTTTTTGACAAGCACTTGCTGCAGTCGGTCGTGTGAACCAAAATCCTATTAATAAATAAGAACACATTCCCACTAGTTCCCAAAAAACATAAATTTTTATCAAATTTGAACTGGTAACTAATCCCAACATAGAAGCATTGAAAAAACTCATATAAGCAAAAAATCTTAAATATCCTTGATCATGGGACATATAATTGTCACTATAAATAAGAACCATGATTCCAACAGTAGTAATTAGTATTGACATAATCGAACTAAGTGGATCGATTAAATATCCGAACTCTAAGGAAAAATCATTATTGATGGTCCAAGACCATAGATATTGATAGATGGAACTTCCATTTATTTCTTGAATAGATAAATTGGCTGAAAATACCATAGCTATACTTAAGAAAAAAATACTAGGAAAAGCCCATATACGACGAATATTTTTTGTTGCTGTCGGAATAAGTAGAAGCCCGAATCCTATTGACATAGTAACTGGAAGTGGAAGAAAAGTTATTATCCATGCATATTGATATGTATGTTCCATAAAAAAAAAATTAAATTTTTAATCATTCTACTAAAACTGGAATAATACAATATTCCATCCTGGTAATTTATAGGCATATTATATAATATAGTATATTAAGAAAAAATGGTTATACCAAAAGGAATACTTAATTCGAATATAGATAGTACGATCCGTACTTTAAATTTAAATTAAAAAATAAATAAGGTTATTGTTATCAAGTAATCAAATATCTTAGTTAACAGATTAACTACTAATTTAATTCGAATTGTAATTTCAATTATGGGTATGGCACTCTTACCTTAATCAATTAATAAAAAACAATTTCCTTCCTTTCTTGTACTTGTATTTTTTTTTCTTAGCTATATATATGTCATAGGGTATGTATACATATGCGTAATTACTATGATCCATATTATATATATATATGAGTAATTAAATTATATATATATGATTAAATTATTTATATTTTAAATATATTAATGTGTATGTTTCAATTTTTTTAATTTAAATTTTATTATATGTTTTCATAGGTTTTTTTTAATGTGTTTGAAAAATTCAATTTTTTTTTACTATTTTAGGAATAAATATGGATAACGGCTAAAAGGAACAATTCATTTTGAACAATACATGTCTTTCACATACAATGATAAAAATAAGTAACCCCCTTTTTTTTTAATGGCAGTCCCCAAAAAACGTACTTCTATGTCAAAAAAACGTATTCGTAAAAATATTTGGAAGAAAAAAGGAAATTTAGCTGCAGTAAAGGCTTTTTCTTTAGCGAAATCGGTTTCTACCGGACGTTCAAAAAGTTTTTTTGTACAACAAACAAATAATAAAGTCGTGGAATAATCGGAATTGACATACCCCGAAAAACGTCAAGTATTTTAAAATAAATAATTAACATTAATTAGTGTATTGAATTCCTCAATATCAAACAGGATCAGTTGGAACTAGTTGCTGTGGTATATAAATATCGTATGTGGATGTGATATGTAGAATAAGGGTATGTATATTGGGTTTGGGGTTTTTTTCTATCTACTTTTCACAATAGAAATTTTTTCTATTGTGAAAAGTAGAGTATGATTGTGATAGAAATGCAAATTTTGTTGTTTTATTTGTTATATGGTTAACTAAAAACCTAATTAATTTGGTAAATCTTACCATTATTATATATATATAATGAAATATAAATATAATAAAATAATGAAAGATATTAATACTTTACTTTGATAATAATAAAATAGTATCTAAATCGTTAGACAATGATAAATTCTTATGATTTAGTAATCAAATTGTTATACATAGAAAATCCTAGTTATTTCATTTTCTTCATTAAATAATACATTTTTTTTTCGTTTTGTTTGAATCCATAAAATAACATTGGATAAATAAAAACGAATAAAAAAAAAGAAAAGGAACAATTCCCGGTTCTATAGCTCAGTCTAAAACTATGGAGTTTTAACTGCTTTTTTGAAAACTTAGTTTTTAGTATACCAAAGTTCATTATTAAAACCGAACTTACAACAATACGATACTAACTAAAGATTATTTTATTCTTTATTTAATAAAGATTCAAATTATCATATAAATTTCAATGAATAAAGATTCATCGATTCTAATGTTTTGTTTTATAAACTATATTGAATCCTTGAATCTCGACGATTCAACATAAATTGACTATTATTATTTCAAGTAAGCCGCCATGGTGAAATTGGTAGACACGCTGCTCTTAGGAAGCAGTGCTAGAGCATCTCGGTTCGAGTCCGAGTGGCGGCATCCTATCCTATCAAAAAAATCTTCTAAAATAGACACAATGGATCCTATACAATGGCTCCTATAATGTATTCAATTCTCGATTTCAATTCTCTTATGGGACTCCTTTTTATGATATTTACAATTTTAGAACATATATTGACTCATATCTCTTTTTCGATAATTTCAATTGTTATTACGATTTATTTGATGACCTTTTTTGTCCACGAAAGCGTAGGATTGCCTGATTTATCAGAAAAAGGAATGATAGCTACTTTTTTCTCTATAACGGGATTATTGGTTTCTCGTTGGATTTCTTCGGGACATTTTCCCTTAAGTAATTTATACGAGTCATTAATTTTCCTTTCGTGTAGTTTATCCATTATTCATACCATTTACAAGATGGGGAATCATAAAAATGATTTAAACACAATAACTGCATCAAGTACCATTTTCACACAAGGCTTTGCCACGTCGGGTCTTTTAACTGAAATGCACCAATCCGTAATATTAGTACCTGCTCTACAATCTCAGTGGTTAATGATGCACGTAAGTATGATGTTATTAAGCTATGCCGCTCTTTTATGTGGATCATTATTCTCAGTGGCTCTTCTAGTCATTACATTTCGAAAAAACATCAATATTTTTTGTAATGGTAAAGTCAAAAATTTCTTAATTAAGAAATTTATCTTTGGTAAGATTAACTATTGGAATGAAAAAAGAAGTGTTTATAAAAACACTTCTTTTCTTTCATTTCGAAATTATTATAAATATCAATTAACTCAACGTTTGGATTATTTGAGTTATCGTGTCATTAGTTTAGGGTTTACCTTTTTAACCATAGGAATTCTTTGTGGAGCAGTATGGGCTAATGAAGCATGGGGATCGTATTGGAGTTGGGACCCCAAGGAAACTTGGGCATTTATTACTTGGATCATATTCGCAATTTATTTACATACTAGAACTAGTACAAATCAAAGTTTGCAGGGTACAAATTCGGCACTTGTGGCTTCTATGGGATTCCTTATAATTTGGATATGCTATTTTGGAATCAATCTATTAGGGATAGGTCTACATAGTTATGGTTCATTCACATTAACATCTAAAATACTAAATAATTGAATAAACTACATAAAATAACGAGTACATATAAGAACAAAACATCATCCCATACCCATATTTATATATAAATATATAGTGAAAGTTCTTTCTTTGTGCAAGTTTTTTAGAACCCTTTGAACCATTCCTGGCTCAAAGGGTTCTAAAAAACTCGAAATGTATCTGATTAAAATTGAGATTTTTAATTCATTTAATTCTTTTGCATTGTTCGGCGTTTAAAAGCGGAAAATAAAAAGACAAAAAAAATTAGATTTCCGTATTTTTAATAAAAGACTATCGATAAAAATAATTAGATAGTATAGCTTGTACCCTATCAACTGATAACGAGAGAATGAAATCGGGATAAATACCAGTCCCTAGTATGGGTAAAAAGATACAGATTGAAACAAATAGTTCTCGTGGTCCAGAATCCAAAAAATGAGAATGAAATAACTTGTATCCATAGAACATCTGACGTAACATAGATAATAAATAAATAGGAGTTAATATCATTCCTATTGCCATTACAAAAGTAATTAGTATTTTTGACATTAAAATAAATCTTTTACTAGTAATTATTCCAAAAAAAACTAATGATTCTGCAACAAAACCACTCATTCCCGGCAATGCAAGAGAAGCCATTGAAAAACTACTGAACATGGTAAAAAGTTTTGGCATTGGGATCGATACCCCCCCCATTTCGTCGAGATAAACAAGACCCATTCTATCACAAGTCGTTCCCGTCAAGAAAAAAAGTGCAGCACCAATAAATCCATGAGAGAGTATTTGTAAAATAGCACCATTGAGCCCGATTCCGGTTATGGAACCAATTCCTATAATTGTAAAACCCATGTGAGATACAGAAGAATAGGCTATTCTCTTTTTCAAATTCCGTTGACCGAGAGAGGTCGAAGCTGCATAGATTATTTGAATAGTTCCTATTATTACCAACCAGGGAGAAAATATGGAATGAGCATGGGATAATAATTCCATATTGATTCGAATAAGTCCATATGCTCCCATTTTTAATAAGATTCCAGCTAGAAGCATACATGTACTGTAATGTGCTTCTCCATGGGTATCGGGTAACCAAGTATGTAGAGGTATAATCGGCAATTTGACGGCATAAGCAATAAGGAATCCAAAATATAATATTATTTCCAATGCCACAGGATATGATTGATTAGCTAATTTTCCAAAATCTAATGTAGGTTCATTAGAACCATATAAACCCATACCCAGAACCCCTATTAAAAGAAAAATGGAGCCCCCCGCCGTGTACAAAATAAACTTTGTCGCCGAGTAGAGACGGTTCTTTCCTCCCCACATGGATAAAAGTAAATAAACAGGAATTAATTCTAACTCCCACATCATGAAAAAAAGTAAAAGGTCTCGAGAAGAAAATGGTCCTATTTGACCGCTGTACATTGCTAGCATGAGAAAATAGAACAATTGTGAATTTTTAGTAACCGGCCAAGCTGCTAAAGTAGCTAAACTGGTGATAAATCCTGTCAGTAAAATGGGTCCTATGGAAAGTCCATCGATTCCCAGTCTCCAGTGAAAATCAAAAATCTCTATCCATTTAAAATCTTCTTCCAATTGGATTAATGGATCGTCCAATTGGAAATGATGACAGAAAACGTGGGTCATTAAAAGGAGTTCTAACAAGCAAATACCTATAGCATACCACCTGAACATCTTATTTCCTCTATAAGGAAGAAAAAAAATGCAAGAGCCGACGAATATCGGCAAAACAACAAGTATTGTTAGCCAAGGAAAATTATTCGTGATAAAGACAAGATACGTTTTTGACCACAAAAGCCCGTACTTAATAAAATATATTATTCTATTCTGAATACGGGCTTTTGTCGGTAAAGAGGAATCAAATAATTAAAGTGTATTTTTTTGTAACGTATCAATAAGATAGTCCCATGCTGCGAGTTGTTTCATGCCATAAATAGACACGGACACTCAAAAAATCCGTTGGACAAGCGGATTCACATCTCTTACAACCTACACAATCCTCGGTTCTTGGTGCGGAAGCAATTTGCTTAGCTTTACATCCGTCCCACGGTATCATTTCCAACACATCCGTAGGGCAAGCTCGTACACATTGAGTACACCCTATACATGTATCATAAATTTTTACTGAATGTGACATTGAATCTATAACAGCCCGGGTTTGAACATCAAAAATTTTCAATCTGGTATAGAAGTAGTAGTTATATTGTAGACACCAGACGAAGCAGTGGTTTACTAAAATTGGAAGAATCAATATTTTTCTAAATCTGCTTATAAGAAAAAGCCAAGAAACTTTAATTTTCGTTTAAAAAATTATAATCATACGAGTCGGGTGTGTGAATGAAAATGGTCCAACAAAATAAATTGATATTCAAATCAATATATAAATATCTAAAATTAAATCTAAATAAAATTAAATTATTTAGATTTAATTAAATTTATATTATTATAAATTAGTTTAGTATTAATTATACTTTACTAATCTAGTAAAATAGTCAAATTAAATCAATTTGATATTGAATCAAATTTCATATATATATATCATATATTATAGTTTCTTAGTTATTATATATACTATATATTTTACATGTTTGTTATATATACACGTTATATATATATAATATTAATCTTATATTTTTCTTATATTTTTTTATTTTTATTTAATTTTATATATATTATATATATTATATTATTTATATTTTATTTCTATATCTATAGATTATTTATCTAATTAATATAGAAATATAATAACTAATTTTTTAGTATATGATCATGATAATTTTAATTAATTATTCAACAAATTCAATTGGTTGATACGCGTTGATTTTTTGTTTCGATGAATCGACGAAACAATAGCAAGTCCAATAGCAGCTTCTGCAGCTGCAACGGCTATAATAAATATTGAGAAAATGTTCCCTTTTAATTGTCGACTATCAAATATATCAGAAAATGTTACGAGATTAATATTAACCGAATTTAGTATAAGCTCAAGACACATAAGTGCTTTAACCATGTTTCGACTTGTGATCAATCCATAGAGACCAATAGCAAATAAATAGACACTCAAAAAAAGTACATGCTCGAACATCATTGACTAACTCCTTATCAATCTCAATTCATTTTAATATCAACAATTCAAGGGATTCAATTAACTAGAAGTTATAATTACAAAACAAAAGAAAGTAAACAAATTTAACTAAAATTATTAAACCTTTTGATTTTATTATATTATATATTTAATTTCATATTTAAAATTTTTATAACTCTAATTTTTTTTATTCTAACTATATTTATTATTGGCGAGCCATAGTAATTACACCTATCAAGGAAACTAAAAGAATTATTGAAATTAGTTCAAAGGGAAGATAAAAATCTGTCGATAAATGAATCCCAATTTGTTGAACAGTACTTATTAGGTCCTGTTCTATAATCTGGTTTGATCTTGTAGTCCAAATAATTCCATACCATGATGTATCTGATATAATAGTAATCAGTGAAAAAAAAATACTTATACAAACCAGTGAAGTGACTCCATCTCCAACGGTACAAAAATATGAATCATTAGAATATTCGGAACTATTCATGAACATTACCGCAAAGATAATTAAAACATTTATGGCTCCCACATAAATAAGAAGCTGTGCAGCAGCCACAAAAAAGGAGTTTGATGAAATATAGAATAAAGATATACAAACAAGAACCAACCCCAACGAAAAAGCAGAATAAATAGGATTGGTAAGTAATACAACTCCCATACCCCCTAATAGAAGAACTGACCCCAGAAATGCTACAAGAATATCATGTGTTGGTCCTGGTAAATCCATTATGTATAAAATGTCCACAAAAAAAAAATAAGTCAAATCATGACTTTACTAAATAGTCAAGGAAAAAGGTTTATCCAATTTATGATACCTTCCTAATTGAATTAAATCTTAATATGGATATAACTATATAGAATATATAGAATATAGATAATTAGTTATCTATTATATATATATAATAGATAACTAATTATTGGACTAATTACACTTACTTTATTTATCCAAAAGAAAAAACTTTAGAATTGTATATTTTGAAATTCTCGCGATAAATAAAATTTATTATTATAATTAGTTTAAATAAAAGAATGATTCTCAAAAATAAATAAATAGTATTATATTTGTAGTTATTGACAAAAAAAGCTTTGATCCTTTATATCAAAAAAATTTTAGTAATTGGTAATCGTTCTTGAATCAAGGGATTTATCTTTATCGATTTTTATTTGAGTTGAATTCATAACTATTTGAATTGTATAATCTTCAATTACTGATATTGGTAACCGACCCAATGCAATTTGATTATAGTTCAATTCGTGACGATCATAAGTAGAAAGTTCATATTCTTCAGTCATTGATAAACAGTTTGTTGGACAATACTCGACACAGTTACCACAAAATATACAGACCCCAAAATCAATACTATAATTAAGTAATTGTTTCTTTTTCATATCTCTTTCCAATCTCCAATCAACAACAGGTAGATCTATTGGGCATACACGAACACATACTTCGCAAGCAATACACTTATCAAATTCAAAGTGAATTCGACCGCGAAAACGTTCTGACGTAATTGATTTTTCATAAGGATATTGAATAGTTACAGGTAAACGATTTGTGTGAGATAAGGTAATTATGAAACTTTGACCAATGTACCTTGTAGCCCGTATTGTTTGTTGACCATAATTCATGAACCCAGTCACCATTGGAAACATATTGTAGATATCCATGAATAAATTGATGTTTCTTTCTCTTGTTTGAAAGGGGTTATGAATCTATAATATTCTTATCGTATTCTATTATTTAATTTATAGCGAAACAAGTTGAGAAGAAGTTGTCAATAATAGATTACCCAAAGAAATAGGTAAAAGAAATTTCCATCCAAGATTTAATAGCTGGTCCATTCTCATCCTGGGTAAAGTCCATCTTGTTGTGATAGAAATGAATATAAACAAATAAGCTTTAGCTAATGTAACAAGGATACCAATTGTCATTCCAAAGACTCCAGCTATTTTTTTTATTCCGAAAAGTTCAGGAACAGATATATATGGAATAGATAACTTCCACCCACCTAAGTAAAGAATCGTTACAAATAATGAAGAAACTAATAGATTTAGGTACGAAGCAAGATAAAATAAACCAAATCTGATACCTGAATATTCCGTTTGATAACCTGCTACTAATTCTTCTTCCGCTTCTGGTAAATCAAAGGGCAATCTCTCACATTCAGCTAGAGAAGAAATTATGAAAACCATAAATCCTATGGGCTGACGCCACAGATTCCACCCCCCAAAACCATATTTGGACTGTGTTTCAACTATATCAACTGTACTTGAACTATTAGATAATTATAGTCGATAAAAACAGCATTGTTCCCATCGCTATTTCAAAACCGTACATGAGACCTCAGCCTCATACGGCTCCTCTATGGCCACAAATAAATGTAAGGACTGGTTCGGTCTTATCACTTCCTTTTGTTTTAGGGTAGAAAAAAAAGATCTGTCGGAGAGTCCCAAATTAAACCAATGAAATTCCGTTCGCAAAAATAAGAAAAAAAAAAAGGCTTCGGAATTCATCTCATCCCTTATAATCAAAGCATATTTTTCTTTGTTTTGTTCGGTAATAATTTAAACTATTTAATCAAATATTCGTTATATGAATAAAAAAAAAATTAATAAAATAATTAGAGGAATTTTTCATAAATTAAATAATGATAAGAATTTCATCTATTTGGATGTATATGCATAGGAAAAAGAATAAATAAAGATTTTTTTTTTATTCATTCGAATATTATATTCCATTTCTTTTATTTTATTCCTGTTCTTCTATCTCAGAGGCGGGTACTTTGAAAAAATAAATAAAGGATTAATTCGTTCTGAATAGTTATTTTTTTTTTATCAGTGAATAGGAGTATTACTCTAGATCGGAATCATAGGAAAGTACTGCTTGATCATTTCTACCAATTTAAAGTCTCTATTATGATTCATTTTATGCAGAAATATCTTTATTTATTTTTTTTTTTTTTGATACCTTACCTTATATTATCTCCATTACTAATCTTTTGTGTACTTTTGTGTTCCTAATTGTCCACTGATTTTTGATTGATCTACGGCATGTTAATAAATACAAGACAGTAATGAAAACTCCATACAGTCGATCTTTTATACCCGCTTCAAGATATGATGACGAATCTCAATCTTGGGATAACCATTTTACACGGCTTATGTTTACTTCAATTTTATTCTTGTACATATGAAGTGAGATTTTATCTTCTTACTGCAAATTTCTAAGTTGTTTTGTTTCACTCATATAACTATTTGGTTTAACTCATTGACCTGAATCATGAATAAAAAAAAATATCCATTCAATTCATTCAACTTTTTTCCTAGAAGTAAAGGAAAGAAGTATAAATTTTATATTCAACGAATCACACGTAGAGATATTGATAATACACATAGAGTTAATGGTATTTCATAACTAATGGATTGAGCAGCAGCTCGCAGACCACCTGAAAAAGAATATTTATTATTCGATCCATACCCTGACATAAGAAGCCCAATAGGAGCAATACTTGAAATGGCGATCCATAAAAAAACACCTATACTTAGATCGGCTAAAACAAGGCGATACCCAAAAGGGATTACTAAATAACTTACTAGAATCGATATGACTACTATAGACGGTCCAATACTAAACAAACGAAGATCTCCTCTAGACGGGAGAAGATCTTCTTTTAAAAGTAGTTTAGTTCCATCTGCCAAAGCTTGAAGAATTCCCAAGGGGCCAGCATATTGAGGCCCAATACGTTGTTGTAGCGCTGCAGATATTTCTCTTTCCAACCACACAATTACTAGTACCCCTATTGTAATTCCCAATATAAGGATTAAAATGGGTACAAAAGTCCATATGAGCCCATGGACCTCTTTTAAGGATTCCGATGTAGAAAAAGAATTGATAGTTTGTACTTCTGTCGTATCAATTATCATTTCAACGATCAACTTCTCCCATAATGATATCTATACTACCTAGTATCGTCATGATATCAGCCAATTTCATTCTTTTAACTAGTTGAGGAAGAATTTGCAAATTTATGAAACCGGGTGGACGAATTTTCCATCTCCAAGGGAAAATACTATTGTCTCCTATCAAATAAATTCCTAATTCCCCCTTTGGGGCTTCCACTCTTACGTAAAGTTCTTGTTTCGACAATTCAAAATTGGGTGAAGGTTTTTTACTAATAAATCTATATTCAAAATCATTCCATTCGGAATTTTTTGCTCTACCAAAGCGCCGGACTTCTAAATTTTCATAGGGTCCGCCAGGAATTCCTTCTAGGGCCTGTTGAATTATTTTTATGGATTCCCTCATTTCACCCATTCGTACTAAATAACGAGCTAATGAATCTCCTTCTTTTTGCCATTGGACTTCCCAATCGAATTCATTGTAACATTCATAATTATCAATTTTACGAAGATCCCATTGTATTCCAGAAGCTCGTAACATTGGTCCCGATAAACTCCAGTTTATCGCTTCCTCCCCACCAATAATGCCCACTCCTTCGACTCGCTCCAAAAAAATAGGATTTTGCGTAATAAGTTTTTGATATTCAAGAATCCTTGTTAAAAAATAATCACAAAAATCTAAACATTTATCTATCCAGCCATAAGGTAGATCGGCTGCTACGCCTCCGATGCGGAAATAATTATGCATCATTCGCATACCTGTGGCAGCTTCGAATAAATCATATATCAATTCCCTCTCTCTAAAAATATAAAAAAAGGGAGTCTGTGCACCGATATCCGCCATAAAAGGTCCAAGCCATAACAAATGAGAAGCTATACGACTCAGCTCCAGCATAATTACTCTGATATAGCTAGCCCTTTTAGGTACTTGAACATTTTCCAGTTGTTCTGGTGCATTTACCGTTATTGCCTCTGTGAACATAGTAGCTAAATAATCCCAACGTGTTACATAAGGCAAATATTGTATGATTGTTCGGTTTTCCGCTATTTTTTCCATACCCCTGTGTAAATAACCCAATATAGGTTCACAGTCAATAACATCTTCACCATCGAGAGTAACAATTAGTCGAAGAACACCATGCATTGATGGGTGGTGAGGACCCATATTAACGATCATGAAATCTTTTTTTTTAGCCGGTACAGTCATACCTTTTCTTCCTTAATTCATTATTTCACGAATTCCTCAAAAAGTAGATTCGTCCAAATGTAAAATCTAATAATTACTAATTCAAAAATCCAAACAATGAAATTAACAATTTTTTGGTTCTCGAATATTCAATTCATCAATTAATTTCTTATAACGCACTCTATTTTTCTTTGACAAATAGGCCAGCATACGTCGACGTTTTCTCAGAATTTTTTGTAGACCTCTTTTTGATAAAAAATCTTTTTTGTGCAATTCCAAATGTGAAGTAAGTCTTCGTATCTTATTTGTGAAACTTAATACTTGAAATTCAACAGAACCTCTGTTTTCTTCTTTTTCTTTTTGTGAAATAAGTGAAATGAATGAATTTTTTACCATAAAAAACTTTTTTTTTCTTTCTTTTCCACGGATTTTTCCGATTAGGAAAAAGAGAATAATATATATTATTTTTATTATTATAATGTTATTTCCATTTTTTTTTTAATCTAGTACATACAAAAATAAAAATTTATTCATTTCCAAATAGTTTTTTTATTTGATTCTATCCAAATCCAATTGAAAATTGGATTTGGATAGAAAAGGATAATACATTTACACATTTACCAAAGATAATCTTTTTTTGCACCTAAAAAGATTCTGTGAATTTCTTTCTAGATTGAATTGATACACAAGTAAATACATATTATGTTATGTTTATGTACCAAAGTAGCAAAGTATAACATATATCCTTCACTTTTCATCTACGGAAAATGGCATGTGAATATTGACATGTAACATAAAGTATATCAAATATACTATTAGATAATTAGATAATTCTAAATCGTGTATACATGTGTATCCTTGACATACTGAAATTACTACCATTATTGGTATCAAACCAATAGCGATTCATACAAGCTAAATCTTCTAATCGGTAATTGGGCCAAAGAAACAATTTATATTTTATATTTGAATCTATATTAAGATTAAGACCTTTGTCTTCATTCAGAAATTGTGTGGAGTTTCTTATATTGTTTTCATTGTAAAATATTTTATTTCTATTCACAACATCCCAATTAGGAGAGTTGAAACAAATTAGAATTCTCAATTCTCTACGACGTCTAGGAGATAGAATATTTTCAGGAACAAGGAGATCATAATAATCTGGATTCCCATTCACAAGCATATTTCTATGTTGTTCAGTAGATTTATTAAAATTCTTCTTATTGACATATTTTTTTTTTGTTTTTTTTTTGTATTTTATATTTATTTGGTGATTACTCTTTTCGCCATCGATCAATGAAATACTTATGGTTTGATACATAATTAATTTTCCACCCGTTATAAAAGCTAGACGAGTTGATTTGATAATCAATATTCCTTTTTTTAAAAAGTCTGTAAGAGTTAGATTGTCCTTATTAAGGATTGCATCTAGATCCATCTCTTTTCTTCGAATTAAGGCTAGAGCTATAGAACTTGGATCCATCAATCTAAGTAAGAAACAATATGCCTTGATATTTCTTGTCATTTTATGATTAACGAAGTTGTTCCATCTTAATTGAACAATTAAATATTTATTTAGGAATAAATCTAGTTCTGATTTCTTGCTTTTCTTGCATTGTTTTTTCTTTTTACTTTCAGATCTCACATAATCCTTTTGAAGAGGCTTTTTTTTGTTTTGTTTGTTTGGATCTGACACAAGATTTGTCTTTTCTTCGTTTTTTTCTTGGTTTTTTAATTTTATTAAAATAGAATCTTTGACACTTTTATTTTGACTAATTTTTTTTTTTTCATCTAAATTCTGATTGGAAAGAAGTAATTTGATTGGGATGATCCACGGTTTAATCTTATATGCCTTATATGTATCAAAAGGAAATCTGAATTCCGGAAAGAACCAAAATTTCAGATTTGATTTTTTTTTTTTACAAAAAACTCTTTCCCTTTTTCGATTCATTCCCATCCAATCAAAAAAGTTTTTTTGATTGGAGTTGTTTTTTTTGTATAGATTTGTTTCTTTTTCTTGATGTTTTGAAAGAAAAAAAAGATCTTTTTTTTTCAATTTTTTTATATTAATATTTATTTTTTTAGTCTTAGCATTTTTTTCAAGTTTAGTACCAATATGTACATTTGTAAAGTGGATAATATCGATATCGTTTACATCAATAGTGTTTTTCGGGTAAAAATGTAGAATTCTACAATCAAAATATTTCCTATTCAGATTTTTATGCTTATTAAAAACATAATTTTTTTCTATGGAATTGATAATTCCATAAAAAAATTCGGGTTTCTGTATGTCGAAATTATATGGAATTTTTTGGTTCCTTTTTAGCTGTAATTTTGGTTTATAAATAGAGGAATCTTTACTATCCCCATAATATATATATTTATGTGATAAAAGATCATATACATATTGCTTTTTTAATTTTTCTTTTTGATTCGGCCATAAATACACTGTATAGAAATTTTCTTTTTTGTAATGAATTGATCGGTCTTTTTCTTTTTTATATGAAGAAAATTTCATTGATTCTTTATTGTGAATCGTACAATTTTGATTGATTTTTTTTCGCCATTTTTTCGCTACTAATACTAATCGAGACCATTTGCTCTGAGATAAATTGTATGCATAATTACCCTTTAACCAGTTTTTCCATTCATTCATTCCAGGCTTCTTTATTTTCTTATACTTATACCTTGATTTGGAGTTAAATATTCCTCGGGTTATAGAATAATACTTTATCTTGTCCTTAATAAAAGGATGGGTACCGCGATATTGAAGTACAGATCTAAAGTGATGGTTGTTAAGTAATTGGGTTTGTGATATTTTGTAAAATACATATGCTTGGGACAAGGAAGATAAATCGTAATAAGTATTTGAATTATTACTAGGATTAGAAAAGTCCTTTTCTTTTTCTATAGTCGAAATCAAGTTCATTGTATGTTGATCTGTTTCATCAATTCCTTCTTGATTTCTTTCATCGTTGTAAATGGATTCATTGATAATTTTTTTTGTTGAAAGTTGTGCATTGACCTTCGAAATGCTAACCATACATAGCAGGATATCCATGTATATTTTTTCAATGAAAGATTTCATAAAATAATGTGATTTGCATATTAATCGAGTATTTATTCTTTTGAATATCCGCCAAATATCTTTCTTTAATTCTGGTCTTTTATCATCATAGGCTGGAACTTTTTTTTTCTTTTCTTTTGCGATTTCTTCTATTTGATTCCTGATTATGATTGTCTTATCAGCAAGATCTTTCATTTCATTTTCTATGAATAAAAAATTTGTCCAATTCATAGATTGAATTTGCATGGTCGATTCAGGAATAATCTTATTATTATCTTTTGAATCTTTTGCATTTTCATTTGGTTCATATACTTTCACCTTCTTGAATTCAAATAAAGAAATTGGGTTTACTTTTTCAAGTTTATTCATTATTCGTTTTAGAACTGGAAAAATTTTGATAACCCATGGTTTTGAAACTTTTACTTTTAGAGGTAGAAAATAATTCTTTTTCACTTTTCGAATATTTTTTTTTAGTTCTTTATATATGGGTTCAAAAAAAGAAGGTAGGGTTCGGGCAGGACCAAAAGGAAGTTCTGTTTCCGTTCCCCAAACTGTTAAAAAACTAGAATTTTCTTGTTTTACTTTTTTTTTCATTGGATCTCCATGATGAGATCGTAGTTTAGATCTTCGCCAAGGTTTTAAACGGAAAGGAAATAGAATTTTTACCTGAAGACCATCTGTTAACCAATCTTGAGGAAATTCTGTTTCTGATAGTGGAATACCATTATACGTACATTTAACATGCATTTCACTCTTCCAGTCCTTAAAATCCTCATACCACTCGGGGTATTGGAATAATAACATACGTCCAACATTTTTAGCTATTATCAATGAAGGCAATATAATGTTTTTTCTAAGAAAAGCGTGGATCAGGAGTATCAAACTTCTTATTGCTTGAGCAAATATAACGCTATCCCAAATTTCTGCTATTGCCATTCGTTCATTTTCTTCTTCTCTCTTCTTCTCGTTTTCATCGAGAGCCTTCAGAGTTTTCTTCATCTTTTCTTTCTCAAAATCGTCAATTTTTAATTCCGTTTTTGGTTTTTTCTTCGCAAAATTCCTAAAAATAGACTTAATATTTTGATCGATCTTGTTTAAAAGAGAAAAAAAAAATATGTTTTCTACTCGATCAAAAAAAAGCGGAGAATTTACATATGCTTGGAATGTGTTCCAAATAACTGTTTTACGTCTTTGAGCGCGTAAGGATCCTTTGATTAGACCTCGACGAAAATCAGGTTGTTGTGAGTAACGTATCAAAGCCAACTCGTTTATTTCATCATCGTTAGTCTCGGGATTCACGCTGTAGTCAGTATAAATCACCACTCGTCTGGCTTTTCTTGTACGAATTTCCTGATCTTGTTTCATTAGTTGCTCATGTTCATCTTCTTCATCTTCATCCTGTGCTAGTGCTTCTAACTCTTCAGTTAGTTTGTATAACCGTTGAGGAATTTTTTGAATGATTTTTTCTTTAAGGATTTCTTCTCCTTCTTCAATGATTTCTTCTCCATTGGTTGTAATTATATCGAATACGGATTTCAAAGATTTTGCTTTATTTTCTGAATTTCTTTTTATTTCTTCTTCCAATAAAGAAGATTTTTTCAAATGAGAATTGGGTATGTACTCAAAAGATAATTGATCAATTGACGTTAACGAATTAATAATATAATTCCATGGTGATTTTTCATTAAGTAGATTTTTTTCATGTTCAAATTCTTGGTAATTATTAGAAATAGAAAATAGCCCATGAAGCTTATTTATCCAAACTATTTTCGTGGAATTTTCTTTCGAAGTAATTAAATGATTCATGGTTGTATGTGAATAGAATTTGTTTATTTTTCCACGATATGCGCCATTCAAAAGAGGATCATATGCTTTTGGCAAGTATTCTTGTTTATTCTCATCATTGCATAATCTGGTCCTTTTTTCTAGTATATCTAGAGTAAGAGATACTTTTTCTTTTTCTAGAATTTTTATTCTACTTATTAATTCATTACTCAAGTTGTACTTTTTTTGCTCATTGGTAGAAACCCAATAATTATATAGGTCTTCATGGATAAATTTTTCTGTCGTGTACAAAGAAATTTTACGTTCTATCATTTTTGAAAAAATCAATAAACTAGGTGGATATGTAAAAGATATT